TAAAATTCCTGTAGTACCTGTAGTAGTACTTTTTATATAATATTATATTATAAAAGTTTTCTCTTTGGACTAGAAAGTGAAGATCAGGTACAAATAGTATAGATAGTATTATAAAGAAAGAGAACAACGAATCAATAAAAATCAGCAACCTACACATTGTTATATTAGATCTAAAGGAAAGGTTCTTTTGTGAACTAATTCCAAGGCTGCGCTTTTTAATATTTAAAGACAAAATGTAAAAAGAGGTTTTGAGTGATCATATGATTCTTTTTTCTTTCTTTTGATTCGCGAGATTCTGTGAATGAACCGACTACTTAATTTAAGAAGCTCAATTTAAAGTAAAAATATGCATTTTCCTTATAAGCTAAGATCACTCGTCGGTTTAAAATACTAAAAATACTAAAAGTAAAAAAAAAGAAAGAATTCGTCGATACAATAAAAAAGGATTCAAATAGAAAGAAACGGTTTTGTAATTTTCTCCCATATTGCTATTCATTTTTTAATGAAGTTATAAAACAACTATTATTACTTTTTTTTTTTTTTAATATAAATATATTTGAAATATAAATATATTAAGAATCTTATAATTAATAATCTTATATTTATATATATAATAATATATATATTAAGATATAATATGGTGGTTATTACTTTACTCAACTCAAGAGTTGCTCAATGAATCTCTTGATTCAAAATTTGGAGATGGGTAGATCTCACAAATGATGAGTTGATTTCTTAACTATGTTACTCTATTTTTGTTAGACTTGCCATCTAGAATAATGGATGAATCAAAAACTTTCAATTAGTATTTTTGTTTATCCTCCTATCTTTGCTTTTCAAAATTTAAATTTAGGGAAGTGCTTTCGAAACATATGTATAAAAAGAACATATTTCATTTAGTCTCTTCATGCTTACTATAACTAGTTATTTCGGTTTTCTACTAGTAGCGTTGACTATAACCTCAGCTTTATTTATCGGTTTGAACAAGATACGACTTATTTGAAATTAATTGAATGAACAATTCAGGACAAAATCTTTCTGTCATAGTTCACATATTCTATAGTTCCTTATCGCGTCAATTTTCAAATCTTGGTCGTTAAGATTCGTGGGTAATTCCCATTAAGATTTAAGGATAAATATTACCTCTCTTTTTCACCTTTCAAATAAATTGAAATGATTGAAGTTTTTCTATTTGGAATCGTCTTAGGTCTAATTCCTATTACTTTGGCTGGATTATTCGTAACTGCATATTTACAATACAGACGTGGTGATCAATTGGACCTTTGATTAATTACCATCTACGTTTTTTGATTGACCTCCTATTTGCTTTAATCTACAGGAGGTCAAATTCAATTTGCTGTTCAATTATTTCAGTTTGATTTTTGACCTAACACAAATAAGAAGAGTCTAATCACGCTCTGTAGGATTTGAACCTACGACATTGGGTTTTGGAGACCCACGTTCTACCGAACTGAACTAAGAGCGCTTTATTATCACAATAAATAGCCAATCCGTCTTGGATATATATACTAGCAGAAAAAATAAATTAATTGCTTATGTATATCCAATTTTAATCAATATCAATTGAACCCTTCTTACTGCTCATAAGATAAGTAATAGGTAGGGATGACAGGATTTGAACCCGCGACATTTTGTACCCAAAACAAACGCGCTACCGAGCTGCGCTACATCCCTTTCAATTGGTCTACAGTGTCATTGTAGAGAATCCCTGTGTTCTTTTCCACATCTTTATTTCGTTCATTGATATACCAACTTGTCAGTTCTTTTTTTTTTAATCTCATATTATATAACATATAAAAATAATAGACTTATATTATATACGTAGTGAAAAAATATGAAACCATAAAAAAATGAATATTTGTCGGGAATTCTCAGATGGAACGGGACAGATTTTTTTGTTTTAAGAAAAGGCAAAATTTTCCCGAATTGTTGTACATTTCAATCTGCATTAGGTATTCGACGTAGAAATACAAATGTCAGTCATTAACTACATATACACATCTGGTCATATATGTAATACTATTATGTATTACAAATTAGAATAAAATCACAAAAAAAAGAAGGAGGAGTTTAAATGCGAAATCTAAAAACATATCTTTCCGTGGCACCAGTAGTAAGTACTCTATGGTTTGGTTCTTTAGCAGGTTTATTGATAGAGATTAATCGTTTATTTCCGGATGCATTAATATTCCCCTTTTTTTCATTATAGTAAGTGAGACGCGAAGGGGTTGAAGAAAATTAGAGCTACAATGAAATATCTGTGACTAATCCCCTCCCTTACTCTTCTTTGTTTTATAATTAAAAAAAATTCTAAAAGAATATAAGCAGATTTACCCTAGTCAAACTAGGGACTTGGGGTTCCGGGACCAAAATTCAATTAATTAATAATAGTGTGAGAAAGAAAATGGAATTGTTGGGACAACAATATCATACAAGATAATTCAATGAAAAATTCAATATTGTATAGCAATTAAAAATTAGAAGTATAGAGTTAGAAATCATTATATTACTTATTATTACTATATTGATAGATTGTAAAGAAATCTTTCATAATTGGATTTCAATTTAGCAACTCCTTTTTTTTCTTTCCTTTCTTGCTTCTTCGCTTCGGGTCAGAAAATTGAAAAATAGAAGAGTTCAGTCAATCAAAAATCCAAAGGAGGTTCATGGCCAGGGGTAAAGATGCCCGAGTAAGGATTATTTTGGAATGTACCAGTTGTGTTCGAAACCGCGTTAATAAGGAATCAATGGGCATTTCTCGATATATTACTCAAAAAAATCGACATAATACGCCTAGTCGATTGGAATTGAGAAAATTCTGTACCTCTTGTTACAAACATACGATTCACGGGGAGATAAAGAAATAGATCTAACCGACCTCTCGCGCGTCCGCCTTGCGTTCCAAGGAAGACGAAAAACGACATATTATATATTAATTTTTTTTATTTAATAGACTATTATTTCGAGATATACAACAAAAATTATATATAACAGATCCTATATTTATTTAAATATAAAATAAACAAAAAAATATTTTTTTTTTTAATTCGAAATCATTTCTGATACGATCAAAATCGAATTAGGATTTTCAGGACAAGGAATAAACAAACCATGGCTAAATCCAAGCAGCTCTTTCTTAAATCTAAGCGATCTTTTCGTAGGCGTTTGCCCCCGATACAATCGGGGGATCGAATTGATTATAGAAATATGAGTTTAATTAGTCGATTTATTAGTGAACAAGGAAAGATATTATCTAGGCGAGTGAATAGATTGACCTTAAAACAACAACGATTAATTACTATTGCTATAAAACAAGCTCGTATTTTATCTTTGTTACCCTTTCTTAATAATGAGAAACAATTTGAAAGAAATGAGTCGACTCCTAGAACTACAGGTCTTATAATTAAAAATAAATAAGTTTGCTCTTCAATTGAATCAAAATAAAACAGAAATCTGACTTCAAATGCGAATTGACATTTTGTTCAAAAAATTTTCAATTTATTGCTGTGTCGTCAGAATAAGAAAAAAAATAATTTGGGAATAAATCTTTTTTTATTAAACGTCTTTGTTTATTGTAACGACTTTATCTTTATAATAATCATATTATATCCTATTTTTCCATACTAATTTCTACTCTACCCTCCCAAATTTACTTAACAGGAAAACATTCCACTGGATTCCTTGCAACCTCTTTATCTTATTTTAAGATCTCGTTGGAAATCATATAAAGACAATTCCTATTTAATATAGAAATTTGTGCAAGTATTTTACGATTAAGAAGCAACTGCCCCTTGTACAGATTGTGTATTAATCTACTATAACTATAGTATAGTTTATTGGCTCGAATTGCTGCATTTATCCGAGTGATCCACAAACGACGAAAATCTCTCTTTTGCCTGCCTCTATCTTGATGAGCCGAAACCAAGGCTCTTATTTTCTGTTGAGTAATAGTCCGAGAAAGTCTTGAGCGGGCCCCTTGAAAACTTGATGCAAATAAACGAATTTTGGTTCTACGTCTGCGAGCTATATATCCTCGTTTAATTCTAGTCATTGAATAAATGAAACTTTGATGAATAACTAATTGATTTCTTTTCTTTCAGTTATTTCTTTTCCCTTTCGTAGTCTATTAATAACAAAACGGATTCGTCCAGTGTATAAAAAAACTTCCAATGTCTTTTGCTACTATAACCTTCCTGACCACGATTTTTTTTTTCGAGGCGAAAAGCCTCGAAATAGGAAATTGTATTGATACTAGATATCAAAAACATAATAAAGAAAAAAGTAGTAAATAGAAATAGGTATAGCGGTTTCCTTCGTTTTTATGGTTGCTTCGTAACGGTGAGGTCCTCTCTATACACCGGAGCCTCCTCCCTCATTTGATTTAATCAATGTTATTGTTAACTTGTACAGTTTGCACTTTTTGGCTCTACCCATCATTATGCAGTAATAAGTCTTTCACAAGGAGACCCACCTATACAGTAACGGTATTTTTTTTTTAATTATGAAGATTAGCTGAGTAACTGACCTTGTTAGTCCGTTCTTGCAGGAGTCAAGAGTTAAGGGTATAATCTTTCTGCTTTTTAAATAGCATTTCCCTGCTTAATGAATACCATTTGGTATCAATGGTGAATTCTTTCTCATCTTAAATTAGAAGTGTAAGTGATTGGATTTGTCCCAATGTCAACCATAAATTAATTTGATACTACAATACTAAGGATATGATCGATTTTTTTCGATATTTTCTTTTTTCGTCTAGTGGATGGTCTTCTTACATTCTATCCTATATCACTGTTACTGATCATTTATATTGGATCCACTCTTTTTTTTTTTGCCTAGTACATGATCGGAACGAGTCGCACATACACCCTAGTACATGTTCCTCGTCGCTGAGGACATCCCCCAAGAGCGGGGGATTTCGTGACATTTTTGATTGGCTGTCGTGTGTTTCTAATAAGTTGTTTAATAGTTGGCATGTTGAATGATCTAACAGAATGGGATGGTTTAGATCGATCCTAACCGGATAATTATGAATCCTTTTTTATTAATGTCTTCATAGAATATTGTCTTAACTCCGGTAAGAAGATAAAATAATACATTATATACTTGCGTAAAATCTCTCTTATTTTTATTCAACCGCTACAAGATCAACAAGTCCGTGAGCTTGGGCTTCTGTTGCTGACATAAAAACATCTCTTTCCATGTCTTCGGAAACAACCCATAAGGATTGGCCCGTTCTTTGTACATAAACCTTTGTGAGGGTTTCGCGCAGCGTCAGTAGTTCTTCCGCTTCCAAGATAAACTCTCCCGTCGATGCCTGATAAAAAGAACTAGAAGGTTGATGGATCATTACCCTGATGAAATAACATAATAAATTATTATTCTATCTCGAAGGAATAATATTAATATAATACTAAAACGATAGAAAAAATAGAAAATTGAACAACCGTACAGGCATCTTTTACACATTGCATACGGCTCTACAATGGAATTCACTTTTATACCCTTTTTACCTTACATTGAAGAAATATATATATAAATTTATAGGGGCTATCATATTCACATAGGTAAATGATCCAATAACCATCCTTCTTTTTTGAGTAGTTAAAAAAATACTACGATGGTTCCGTTGCTTTATATATTAATTTACTCCGTTATTTAGCAATCCCAAAGTTTTTTTTTATTCTTTCATAAGAATATATATTGTTAAGAGTTTTTCGGTGTGAAAACAAAAAAGTTTGTGACGCTGAAATGTGTCTCCTGATATATCAGATAAAATAGGAAATACCCTTTATCTCATACTACTCTTTCGATACATAAGTTAACAATTTTGAAAAAAAAAAAAAAGAATTTCATATCGAATTCGAAGTGCCATGCTATTATTACTTAATAATTATTACTTAATATTAATATTTCATATATCGCGAAGGCATAATCTTGGTTTCTTTTTTAGCTCACATCAAATAAAAAACTCATTGGCGCCAAGCGTGAGGGAATGCTAGACGTTTGGTAATTTCTCCTCCGACCAGAATAAAAGATCCCATTGAAGCGGCTAATCCTATGCATATTGTTTGTACGTCTGGTTGCACAAATTGCATAGTATCATAAATACCTAATCCAGGTATTACCCATCCGCCTGGAGAGTTTATAAACAAATACAGATCCCTGGTATCATCCTCTATACTGAGAAATACCATAAGACCAACAATTTGATTCGAGATCTCGATATCCACTTCTTGTCCTAAAAAAAGAAATCTTTCTCGATAAAGTCGGTTGAGTGGGCTAAAATTATATTCCCTCGGAACCGTACATGCATCTTTTAATGCATACGGTTCAATACACATCGCGAAAAAAAAGAATCAATGTGTAGATTCCATTTTTTTTTTATAAAAAAAAAAGAAAAAAAAATTCACTAAACTTTTCGGATTAACCTCTTATTGATGTATTCGTTCATCGGAATTCAATCCAAATTACAATGTAATTTTCTTGTTCCTGAATGGTCTTCTTGAATTCTTTTAGGTTTATGCTCTACTCCGAGTAAAGATCTGACGGGTTTTGATTTGCATATATAGGCCAAATATCCAACTACTACATCTTTTTGCTAGGACTTCTTTTTTTTTTCAATTCAAATTTCTTTCATGTCTCCCGCCAAATATTAAATATTCAATGCATTTATCATATTACTCAATTTATTAACAGTTTGAGATCACTTCTTTTTTATTTTTATATTAGAAATTCGAAATAGAATATAATCAAATATGATATTAACTAGAAATCATAGATATATTACCAATTGGTTTTTTCTAAACGGAGCCTGGATACTTCATTTTATTGTTCGACCCAAAGCAACCATAAATTAGTCTAATTGCTAATATTAATCTGTATATCCCCTAAAAATAGATTTATTTTTTTTTTTTTCGAATTTTATTCGTTGCATTTCACGCTCCAAATTTTTGATGATTCAATCAATCTTTCTTGGGCGAAAGAGAGGATATCTCAATCGGGTAAGAGAACGGGGAAATACCATATAACCAAATAAATCTGACAAGTCGCACTATACGTCAACCCACGATGCATCTTCTTCTCCAGGATTTCGAAAAGGTACTTTTGGAACACCAATTGGCATTAAACGAAAGAAAAACGAAGTACTATATTTCACTTTGATGTGAAAGCGTAAAAATGGGTTTATTGTCTTAATAATATTTTATCTTTGATTACCAGAGATCAAAAAAAAGAAGTTCAGAAAAGAGTAAGACCGAATGAATAAAAGAAATTGGTTACAAATGGGTCTTTTCTTTGCGCTGATGAACAAATCTAGATGCAGTTATTCCTATAAAATACTAGCAACGCCCTACCATTGCGTATTGGTACTTATCCGGTGTAGAATAAATCTGCTTCTTTTTCTTCCTACGAACAAAATTGTTCTATTTTTATTTCAAAATATTATTACTAAAAAATATAGAACAAATTAGAATCCTTTCCCCGAGATAATCCACTAAAAACGGTCCATAGTATAGTTTTTTTACAGTGCAATAAAGTTACATAGCGTCTATTTTTAATTGAAAAACAAAGGGGGGTATTTCTATGGGTTTGCCTTGGTATCGTGTTCATACGGTTGTATTGAATGATCCCGGCCGTTTAATTTCTGTCCATATAATGCATACTGCTCTGGTTGCTGGTTGGGCCGGTTCGATGGCTTTATACGAATTAGCGGTTTTTGATCCTTCTGACCCTGTTCTTGATCCAATGTGGAGACAGGGTATGTTCGTTATACCCTTCATGACTCGTTTAGGAATAACCAATTCCTGGGGTGGTTGGAGTATCACAGGGGGGACTCTAACAAATCCGGGTATTTGGAGTTACGAAGGTGTGGCTGGTGCACATATTGTGTTTTCTGGCTTGTGCTTTTTAGCAGCTATTTGGCATTGGGTGTATTGGGATCTAGAAATATTTTGTGATGAACGCACGGGGAAACCCTCTTTGGATTTGCCCAAGATCTTTGGAATTCATTTATTTCTCTCAGGGGTGGCTTGTTTTGGTTTTGGCGCATTTCATGTAACAGGATTGTATGGACCCGGAATATGGGTATCCGATCCTTATGGACTAACGGGAAGGGTACAAGCTGTAAATCCAGCATGGGGTGTGGAAGGTTTTGATCCTTTTGTTCCGGGAGGAATAGCCTCTCATCATATTGCAGCAGGAACTTTGGGCATATTAGCTGGTCTATTCCATCTTAGTGTCCGTCCGCCCCAACGTCTATACAAAGGATTACGTATGGGAAATATTGAAACCGTCCTTTCCAGTAGTATCGCTGCTGTCTTTTTTGCAGCTTTTGTAGTTGCTGGAACTATGTGGTATGGCTCAGCAACTACTCCGATTGAATTATTTGGTCCAACTCGTTATCAATGGGATCAAGGATACTTCCAACAAGAAATATATCGAAGAGTTAGTGCAGGGCTAGCTGAAAAGCAAAGTTTATCTGAAGCTTGGTCTAAAATTCCTGAAAAATTGGCTTTTTATGATTACATCGGCAATAATCCAGCGAAAGGGGGATTATTCAGAGCGGGTTCAATGGATAACGGGGATGGAATAGCGGTTGGTTGGTTAGGACACCCTATCTTTAGGGATAAAGAAGGGCATGAACTTTTTGTACGGCGTATGCCTACTTTTTTTGAAACATTTCCGGTTGTTTTGGTAGACGGAGACGGAATTGTTAGAGCCGATGTTCCTTTTAGAAGGGCGGAATCGAAATATAGTGTCGAACAAGTAGGTGTAACTGTTGAGTTCTATGGCGGTGAACTCAATGGAGTCAGTTATAGTGATCCTGCTACTGTGAAAAAATATGCTAGACGTGCTCAATTGGGTGAAATTTTTGAATTAGATCGTGCTACTTTGAAATCCGATGGTGTTTTTCGTAGCAGTCCGAGGGGTTGGTTTACTTTCGGACATGCCTCATTTGCTTTGCTCTTCTTCTTCGGACACATTTGGCATGGCGCTAGAACCTTGTTCAGGGATGTTTTTGCTGGTATTGACCCAGATTTGGATGCTCAAGTGGAATTTGGAGCATTCCAAAAACTTGGAGATCCAACTACACGAAGACAAGTAGTCTGATACAATACATATATATATTTTTATATTTAGTTTTGTGATTTGATATAAGATACAGAAAAAATCTTGATTTGAAGCGCTGTTTTTTCTTTAACTCTTACCTTGCTCTTTCTTTATCCGGGAGATGGTCTCAAATAAACAGGTATGGAAGCTATAATTGTAAATCACGATCGAATCTATGGAAGCTTTGGTTTATACATTCCTCTTAGTTTCAACTCTAGGAATAATTTTTTTCGCTATCTTTTTTCGAGAACCGCCTAAAGTTCCAACTAAAAAGACGAAATGATTTTTCTGTATCTCAATTGAAAGTAATGAGCCTCCAAATTTTGGGGGCTCATTACTTCAACTAGTCTCCGTGTTCCTCGAATGGATCTCTTAGTTGTTGGGAGGGTTGCCCAAAAGCAGTATATAAGGCGTACCCAGTAAAACTTACAAGTAAACCAGATAGAAAGATGGCAACTAGTGTTGCTGTTTCCATTATTATATAGTTTCAAGACCACAATGGATTTATGCTAAGATCATTTATTTACAACGGAATGGTATACAAAGTCAACAGATCTCAATGAATAGAAAATAGGATTTATGGCTACACAAACCGTTGAGGGTACTTCTAGATCTGGTTCAAGACGAACTATTGTAGGGGATTTATTGAAACCGTTAAATTCAGAATATGGTAAAGTAGCTCCTGGGTGGGGAACTACGCCTTTGATGGGTATTGCAATGGCTCTATTTGCGATATTCCTATCTATTATTTTGGAGATTTATAATTCTTCTATTTTACTGGATGGAATTTCAATGAATTAGATTCTATTAACTTAACTAGCCTTTCAAGAGAAAGTGAAGCATGTAGACCTCTAATTTTTAGCCCATTCTA